TCATCTTTGGACCAAAAACAAGCAAGGGGTGGAATACCGCAAAGAGAAAGTGTACCTAATAAAAAAGAATTTTTAGTAATTGGTAGATGTTTTGTTAAACCTCCCATAAGCACCATATTCTGACTTTTTTTTGGACAATATCCAACAAGAGTTTCCATTGAATGAATAACAGACCCTGATCCTAAAAACAATAATGCTTTGGAATAAGCATGAGTAATCAAATGAAATAAAGCACTGCGATAAGACCCCATACCTAGAGCTAACATCATATAACCCAGTTGAGACATTGTGGAATAAGCTAAACCCCTCTTAATGTCTTTTTGAGCAAGAGCTAAAGTAGCTCCTAAAAAAACTGTTATTATCCCTATCAAAGAGATAAAATTCATTATGTGGGGTATGACTATGAAAAGAGGCATAAGTCGAGCTACAAGAAAAATTCCCGCTGCTACCATCGTAGCAGCATGTATAAGGGCCGAAATAGGTGTTGGCCCTTCCATTGCATCAGGTAACCATACATGAAGGGGAAATTGTGCAGATTTAGCAATCGCACCGGCAAATAATAGAATAGCGCATAAAGTAACAAATAAAAAATTGACCTCATTATTAGAAATCAAGTTATTCAATATTTGGAATAAATCACGAAATTCGAAACTCCCCGTTATCCAATAAAACCCTAAAATGCCTAATAATAAACCAAAATCGCCAACACGATTAGTTACAAATGCCTTTTGACAAGCCTTTGCTGCAACAGGTCGTGTGAACCAAAATCCTATTAATAGATACGAACATATTCCAACTAATTCCCAAAAAATATAAATTTGTATCAAATTTGAACTAGTAACTAATCCCAACATGGAAGTACTGAAAAAACTCATATAAGCAAAAAATCTCAAATATCCGTGGTCATGAGACATATAATTATCACTATAAATAAGAACCATAATTCCAACAGTAGTGATTAATATTAACATAATAGAAGTAAGCGGGTCGATCAAGTATCCAAATTCTAAAGAAAAATCATTATTGATAATCCAAGACCATACATATTGATAGACATAACTGCTATTTATTTGCTGAATAGACAGATTCATGGAAAAAATCATGACTATACTTAACAATAAAACGCTCTGAAAAGACCACATACGACGAAGACTTTTTGTTGCCGTCGGAAAAAGAAGAAGTCCCAACCCTATTAACATAGGAACTGGAAGTGGAAGGAAAGGTATTATCCACGCATATTGATATGTCTGTTCCATAAAAAAAGTTTTTTATTCTTAATTAATTGTTTCCGATTCACCGGATCTTACCTCGTTCGAAAAAAGTCAATAAAAAATCAAGATATGCACTAACTTATTTAATAAATTGAAATAATTTTAGATTAGTATTTATTCTGAGTCTTTTCAAAATCGTTCAAATATTCAAAACAAGAAGTTACAATTGGTCAAATGAGATGACCAAGTTAGATATAAAAATGAATACTTATAACAGGAAAATGCAAATCTAAATTATTATTACGAGAATTTATCTTTAGATTCATAGAGCAAGGATAAAAAATTACACTAAAAAGAGTACTTGATGTTGATATGAATTATAGGATTAACTAAGGTCATCGGTCTAATGAAATAAAAACTCTTGAGTTTAGTGAGTTTCTTTCAACGCATTAACTAATTCATTATGGGATTGATTGTTTTCCATTTCAATCAAAACGATTTCTTAGTAAACGTTAGAATATTATAGATCTAAAATGAACTCTTTTTATCGAGAAAGGGTAAAAAACGACTGAGATATTTTTTTATCAAACCACGTATCCTTTAACAGATTTATTAGTAATCTCATTCGAATTTTAAAATTGAATTTAGGTGTATTCTTTTCTCGAGTTTGACTAAAAAAAGACTCAAGTTTTTTATTAGGCAAAAGTTTACAATCCTTTGAGGTATTTTATTACGTGTAAATAAAGTCTAGAATGACGAAAATTAAGGTCTTTTAGGTTGTTTCTTTATTTTATTAAATTTTATTAACTCATTAAGTTTCATTTCTATGACCTAGCAGATTCTAAAGATATAAATTTGAGAGGAGAACTAAGAGTTCCAAACCAAAAATTTTTGGTTTTACAAATACTGTATGGAATCAAAATTTTATTATTTCGAGTAATTTTGGATCCAATTTAACGGATCTTTCACATATCTATATTTCTTTTTTATGAAGAGAATATTATTTATATAAAAAATAGATAATGAATAATAATTTGTTTTGAATAATAGATGTCTTTCACATCCAACTATAACAATTATTTTCAAATGGCAGTTCCAAAAAAACGTACTTCTATATCAAAAAAGCGTATTCGTAAAAATATTTGGAAAAGGAAAGGATATTGGGCGGCGTTAAAAGCTTTGTCATTAGGGAAATCTCTTTCTACTGGGAATTCAAAAAGTTTTTTTGTACGACAAACAAATAAGTCCTAAAATATTGGAATAATCGGAAGGGATTTGACTCAAAAATT